AATAAGGCATCAACGGGCATTTCCAGATATATTACTCAAAAGAACCGGCACAATACGCCTAATCGATTGGAGTTGCGAAAATTCTGTCCATATTGTTACAAACATACGATTCACGGGGAGGTAAAGAAATAGATCGAACCGAGCACCTGCGCCCTTATCTTATAAGGAAAAGGAAAAAATGACATTATATTATATATATATAACATATTTAACATAGTTAAAGATAATTATAAACAAACCAAATCCTATTTTTTTATTCTAATTAGAGATACGGCTGAAATAGGATTTTAGGGATAAGAAATAAACTAACCAAACCATGGATAAATCCAAGCGAACTTTTCTTAAATCCAAGCGATCTTTTCGTAGGCGTTTGCCCCCGATCCAATCGGGGGATCGAATTGATTATAAAAACATGAGTTTAATTAGTCGATTTATTAGTGAACAGGGAAAAATATTATCTAGACGAGTGAATAGATTGACCTTGAAACAACAACGATTAATTACTATTGCTATAAAACAAGCTCGTATTTTATCTTTGTTACCTTTTCTTAATAATGAGAAACAATTTGAAAGAACCGAGTCGACCACTAGAACTCCTAGTCTTAGAGCCAGAAAAAGATAGGTTTACTCTTTCTTCACTTGAATTCGAATTCCCATCCGAACTCAAACGGGGATTGATATTTTGTTGGAAAAATCCAAGAATCCGGATTGAATTCTCGTGTCGTAAGAAAACAAATAATAATCTGGGAAGAATAAATTTTTTTATGGAACTTGTTGATTCATATTTATTTTGACTACTTTCTCATATTTTATCATATTCATTTTTATTCGACCTTCCCGGAGTTCATTCTCCGGGCAACTCCGTTTAACCGGTGGATTCCTTCCAACCTACTTCTTTTATGATCTCATTGGAAATCATATAAAGACAATTCCTATTTGATATAGCTATTTGTGCAAGTATTTTACGATTAAGAAGCAACTGTCTCTTGTACAGACCGTTTATTAATCTACTATAACTATAGCATACCCCCCTTTCACGAATTGCTGCATTTATTCGAGTGATCCACAAACGACGAAAATTGATTTTTTGCTTATCCCTATCCCGATGAGCCGAAACCAAAGCTCTTATTTTTTGTTGAGTAATAGTTCGAGTAAGTCTTGAATGAGCCCCCCGAAAGCTTGATGCAAATAAACGAATTTTTGTTCTACGTCTCCGAGCGATATATCCCCGTCTAATTCTGGTCATTGAATAAATGAAACTTTCACGAATAACTAATAGATTTCCTTTCTTTCAGTTATTCTTTTGCCCCTTTCCTAGTATATTAATAACAAAACGGATTTTTCCAATGTATAAACTAAAAATTCCAACGGCTTTCGCTACTATAACCTTCCCAACCACGATTTTTTCTTTTTTATAGGCGTTTCACCTCGAAATACGAAATTGTACTATACTAGGTATTAAAAATAAAAAAAAATAGCAATGATAAAGAAATAGTGGATTCCATCGTTTCTATGGTTACTTCTTAAACGGTGAGGTCTTCTCTATACACCGGAGCCTTTACTTCATTTAATCAATGTTATTGCTAACTTGTATAGTTCACATTCTTCGGCTCTACCCATGAATTATCCAGTAATAGGTCTTTCACAACGAGCTCTACCTATACAGTAACGGTATTTAATTATGAAAGTTGGCTGGGTAGCTGACCCTGTTAGTCCGTTCTTGCAAGAGGGGTCTATATTAACTAAGATTTCCTCCGCTTAATGGATAACCATTTGCTACCAATGGAGAATTGCTTCTCATCTTGAATTGAGGTGAGTGGATTTACACCAATAGAAACCATAAATTTCATACACAATAAAAGGGATATGCTCCATTTTCTTATTTTTAGATAGGAAATGTAGTTCGTTTTCCGTTCTATCCTATTTGATCATTGATATTCGAACATTGCTCTCTTTCCTTTGTTCTAGTTCATGATCTGAACGAGTCGCACATACACCCTAGTACATGTTCCTCGACGCTGAGGGCATCCCCGAAGCGCGGGGGATTTTGTGACATTTCTAATTGGCTGTCTTGTATTTCTAATAAGTTGTTTAATCGTTGGCATGTTGAATCATATACATAATGGACTGGTTTAGATCGATCCTAACCGCATGATTATGAATTCCTTTTATTGAATAGAATAGTAAATAAAAGTCATAGAATATTAATATGAAACTCGGCAGGGGTAATTTCAAATCACGAATTGATGCGAAATCCAGGCTATTGTCATTCAACCGCTACAAGATCAACAATTCCATAAGCTTGGGCCTCTGTTGCTGACATAAAAACATCTCTTTCCATGTCTTCGGAGACAACCCATAGGGGTTTGCCCGTTCTTTGTACATAAACCCTTGTCAGGGTTTCACGTAGTTTCAGCAGTTCTCCCACTTCCAGGATGAATTCTCCCGTTGCTACTTCAGAAAAAGAACCAGCAGGTTGATGGATCATTACCCTGATGAT